TCTTGGAATCCCGTTTTTCTTTCTTTTTTCATTGTCAAAACTCTCGGCTTGAAAGAATCTCTTCTTACTCCATCGTCTGCATCAAGAAGAGCATACTCTCTTTCGAAGAGAGCTGCAAGGGGCAAGTTTACCCTTGATCTTCAGAAGTCAGACTATCTGCTGAGGAGGAGACTGTAAGCTATCGCCCTTCCTAAGAGGACATGCTTTCTATCGAGAAAGAAGCAAAGAAATGCTATGAAATAGGCAATGAAAATTGTTCACGTTCAGAAACCCGCGAGTGCGAAGCTTAACTAAGAAGGGCACCGGGACGTTCGGGCTTAGCATTAGCAAAAGATGGTCGAATAATCTTTTTATTGTGTCTCTGCATCAAAGTTTAGGGTACTTTCTCCCTCTATTAGTCCTTCCAGGAAACTCTGATTCGATAGCATCTAGAGCAGCGAAAAAGGCGAGAACAGTAAGAGCTTGTCGGCAAATGGCTTCATTCCTATCCAGAAATGATGTTTTGCACGATACAAACCCCAATCCGGGATTACTTGCTAATTGCTGTCAGCAGTTAAGGGGCAAAGGGAAGGTGACGAAGGTAATGCAGTCAAAAGCCGTCAAGCTGGCAGTGAAAGGGTTCCAGATGAGAGATTCGCTTCGTCGCAGCTTCTTATGGAAGAAGGCTACACGAAGGTTCTTCCACTCTTCAACCCTCTACCTGTTGTACGAGCCTCTTCTCTCCTTCTCGTGTAAGGTATGCTCAACTTATCAGCCTTCATTCCCTTTCGCTTCGTACACTATGCTCGAGCTCTTTCAGAACAGAACCTTTTTCGGCTTCGGGAAGAGCGGAATCCATGTACACCTAATGAGTAAAGAGTTCGGAGTTAGGGCTTCCAGGTAGCTCCGAGTTCTTAAGGAGAGGAAAGGTAAGACTGACTTGATGCTTGTCCTTAAGTAGCTCTTTTCTGAACTTCTCAGAGGAGCTTCTCAAAGAGGGGACCCTAGTGGGCGTTGAATAGCCCCCCGATCTGTAGCTCTAGAAAGAGAGTTCTTGGTTTCCCGAGTTAGTTAGTGCAGTAACTCTCTCGGCTTGTTCCTTGACTAGGTCTCTCTGGTCTGCTTCGAGGAGCTAGTGATCTTGAGTAAGCCTTGTTACTACCTCATTAGGGCATTTCAAACTAAATTACTCAACCTCTTCTACTGCACACCTAGCCTAAGGCCTCTTTTCGGTTAAACTAAACAACCAGCCTGAAAGGAAGATTCTCCTAGGGAAAACCACTCGTTTAAACATCTTTGCGATAGAAGTTTTTTTCTTCTGATTTAGAATCTTTTTTCTTAGCCTCAGTTCATGAGTTATTGTTAGACCGTTTCAGCCCTACGACTGTGGAATGCTTCTTTTATGTTCTTACAATAGGCACTTTTTTTTTCAGACAGCGAGATGCCACCATTCGAAGGGACAAATCAAATGCTGCATTCAGAAACAAGTTCCGCAGCACAGATCTCTCGTCTTCATGACCAAGAATGCTTCCTAAGAGTGGTCCCCTTCTAAGATGGAATAAGAGTTCTGGTAAGAATGAGAGCTCCCTAGGGAACCGATAGAGTTTTTATTTTGGCATTTGAGAACAAAATTTGCTTGCAATATCTTTGATTCTTTCATCGACCGTGACTCGCATATCAAGTGCATCATTGGCATTCTTGGCTCTCGTGTCCTCTTGGCAATAAGATAAGAACAGCAGCCACTTCATCTTGAACACTCTATAGGTATGATGAAACACTGTCTACAGTAGGCAATCTAACAGTAATGACTCTGGTGATATCCGATTGGTAGACATCAGAAAATTGAAATGCAAACTGGAAATACAAAAAATCGCGCTTAATGTCTCTCTTGGTTTCCATGGATAATGCAAAGCTCTGTCTTTCTTCGATGCTTAACATTTGTATGACAAGAGTCTCGTCATTTTGAAAAGTTTCATTGCTGTCCACATGTGCCTCTTCACCAGGGCCTATAACTTGACTAACAAAAATATCCTAAGAACAGCGGACCTCCAATAAACCATGTGAACCTGCAGCCCTACCAGATGCTCTCTGCAAGTTCACACCAAAAGCCTCTCCAAAGTCATCGTGGAGTATAAGTACACCCCCAGAGGCTTTGGCAAGAGGTTGCAGGACAGGCACTCTTACAGGACATGTGCCTGCACATAATATGTCAATAACCGCCTTCTTCCTAAAAGCCTCACGACCTAGGTTTTCCATCCACTTCAATGCAGTTTTCTCCATATGGGCATAGTTTGGATGAGTGAAAGAATGAGGAACCGAACCAGGGCCACAAGTATTGGGTCCACCAGCACAAACAAGAATTCAGCTATTTCCACCGGGCCTTTTAACAACACCCTGTGACATTTCTGCCGATGGACCTTGAATAATTGCCAAAGCAACTTCAACTGCTGTACCCAGGCAACGGTCTCTAGAAGCTTCCGGGATATTCAGTCTATATGGCCTCAATGATGAGAATATTGGGTGTGCGACAGGAAGTGATGCGTGCATAGGAGACAAGTATATCCCGGTCCCATAAATCAATGCCTTCAATGACTCCGAATTTTTTGATTTTTTACCTGGAAATACATCTGCTGATGCCATAGACTCTTCTGAGAAATCATAAACTGACACTGTGCTGCCATACGTGACAATCCCGAGTCTTGTTGTTGGGGGTAATGAATCTACAAATGCATGCAAGGAGCTTTGTAGATGCTGGAGATGAGGTTCATCTAAACACTCGTCTATTACAAGAACAACAGGTGCTGATACTCTGGAATCAGACACAGGAAAAAAACCAGGCCTCTTGTTCCCAGTCTGGACATAATCAACTAAAGGTAATGAGAGCTCTGGCATATTGCGAAGTTCTTCCTATAAATAGATGGCGAGAATCTGTTCTTGGTGGTAGGGCATGGTTAAGCTTTTAGTAGGCATAGAGTAGAAGAAACTGATCGATCGAGATAACATTTCCACCAGATGCCAGAAAGAGGAAGACAGAAGCAAGAGTCCCCCCAGGGGGGAAATGTGAGTTCATCGCCGGATTCGGAGGAGTTCAAATCAAGGAGTTCCAGATATGCGGATTAAGCGAGAGCTAGTTTGTTTGAGTCTTTCTTGGTTCTTGAAGCGTGAAATGCGTGTGTGAGCATTGTTTTGCCGTCTTTCTCTTATAACGTTCTCAGAGGATAGGGCGAAACCACTTTGTGTTTAGTGGTTTTTAGGGAAGGATCAGGTCTTTTCGAGAGCTTATTGACCCGCAAAAATAAGCTTTGTGACCGATTTCTTTGAGTCAGCTTCTTTTCCGTGCGTGATAGAGCGTGAGGTTCGAGAGCTGTACGAAGAAATGCTTTATTCGATCACTTTTCGCTAGCCTTAGTGAGTGATGAGATAGCGTATGATCCGTGCGCTAAGCGAGCAGCAAGCATTTTCTACTTCAACAACTTCTACTTATAGCTTAGCAGTTTTGTCTTTCAAAATGACTTTCGTTTTCTCTTTTCTTTTAGATGATGACAAACGAACTGAAAACTGCGAATGCTTCTAATTAATTGAATCTTTTTTGAGAAAAAAAAATCATATTATATATTATCATATTATATATTATCATATATAGCAGAGTGATGTCTTTATGACAATTCGTCAAGTCCGATCGAGAAACCTGCGCCCAAAGTGCTTACGTAGCCGGTCACCGTTTGGCTAAGATCCTTGATGACTGATTCATAAACCACTAACGCTTTCAGTCTTGTGTTAAGTGTTCGCATAGCGACTAAGGTCCTAACAACTTGATGTCAGACTGTTCAACATGAGGGACATCTAACTCCTCTAACACAGATAACATAAAGACTAGGATTAGATGCTTAACATAACGACTCGTATGCTTTCACGAAAGATAGAGGAGCGACTCCGGAGAGAGACATCTAACAACTCGACTAGAGCGGATCCCGAGACTTCACCCCTTCCTTTAAACTGTTGAGCACTACATTCTATAATTCTATAACGAGAATCACAAGGCCGGTCAACAAGGAACAACCTGGCAGAGTGTCCTGAGATAACAAGACATCAGTGACAAGGCCCAGTGACGAGAGTGGCGACATACGAGGATCTAACCTCGACCAACGAGAGCGTAGCTGCTCGACCTCAGACATAAGGATTCTCGGACCGGAACAACAGGATTCGCTCGACCGAAGGGAACGATGCGTAGGGCCATAGGGAGAACCTAGCGTAGCAGAGCCAGTCGCGACCAAGTAGATAGCGTTCTAGGACTCTACGCCTCTACCGAACGAAGAGCTACCTAAGTACGGTTAAAGAAAGTGCAAATGAAAGGTAAACAAAAGAGAGAAAAAATGCGACAGAAAGCGTCAGAGCTTCGAAAGCCTGAAATTGAGCTTGAAATTGACTGTCCTTGAATTGAGCCTGTCGTATCCTTCCCAACCCAAGACGACAAGGCGGTAACGGAACTACGGCAACTCCGGAACGCATCATGCGCTTTCTTTCAACGCATGGGTTATGGCCTAGGAGAACTCATGCTACTATTGGCGTTGGGGAAGCCATGCGTTAGGTAAACCAACCGCACATTTCAAGCGAAGGAGTGAAAGCTACTCGACTGTAATGGTTGGAGAGGACCTACAACGAGTTGCGGTTGCTTCGCAAGCAATACTCGACGGTATAGCGCATGCGTCTCATCGTCTTGGGAGCACTCGTAGTTGTTTGAGTCGTTGCGTTAGGGAAATACAACTACGAGAACCAGTCGTCCTAACGCTACTGTCAAACCTACTGTAGTTGTCGTTACCGTAGTCGGTTGTTAGGACCACACCACTCGTCGTTATAGCACTAGTCCTTTTTGTTTGGCGTTAGGGGGCCCCACGAGTCGTCGCTAGCGTCATCGGTTGTTTTGAAGACAGATCGGTCACACTACTGGTTGTTTGGAACGCTAAGGCCGAAAGGCGGTCGGGAACACTAAAGGCGCTTGCTCTGGGCGCTAGGGGCCGTTGCTCACGCAAGCGAAAGGGTGTTTTGGAGCACTAAGGGCGACTAGTGGTTGCTTCGCTCGACAAGACTGAAACCTTCGCTTGCACCACTAGAGTCGTTCCGGCACTTTGACTTGTTACCAATAGTAGTGTAAACAACATCCCCGAAACTCGCGCATGCGATATCCCTCGGTGTCTTTATGGTAACCAGCATGCGTTAGGGAAAGAGTATAGCAAGCCGAAGGCGCTCCCCATAACTACAGGTGCAGGGGATCGTTTGGCATAACGCTCTAACGCACGTCGTTATGGTTGCCAATCAAGATATCTTTCTTCTCATGGAGAGTGTGCCATTGCAAACTTCCTTTGGATGACATTAAGACTTGGATATACAATGCCCTCAAGGTCTTGGTGTTGTAATCGACCAACAGTGGAAACCATGCAGTATCTTTTTCTGAAGAGTCAATGTGCTGATAAGGTATGGCAGTACTTTTCCTTGGGTGCAGGTCTTACACATGGTGTTAGCTTACAGCAGGTATTTCAAAGGTGGTGGAAACACCCTGCAAATGTATATCTGAAGCCCTTATATCAAGCATTGCCCTGTGTAGTTGTCTGGGAGCTATGGAAGAGGAGAAAGAAAAGAAGGTATGGTGGTAATATCTCCTTGAACAGGCTAATTTTTCAGGTTTCAGCAACTCTGCACAATTTACTGGTGTACAGGTTTCCTAAGATGAAAAGATTGTCTTCTAATTGGCCTGAATTGGTTAGTGAGTTGGAGAGCTACATCCCCAGGCAACATTATATAAGAGTATGTTGGTAATTCCCTAGTGGACAATGGATTAAATGTAACACAGATGGTGCATCAAGAGGTAATCCAGGTAAGAGTGGTGCTGCTGTGGTGTTTAGAGATGCTGCTGGTGATTTTTTGTGTGCTGCTACCCGTTCAAACTAATATGTATTCAGAGATAATGGCTATTCAGTTAGCTGCTGAAATCTGTGTGCATAAAGGCTTCACAAATGTGGTGATTGAGACTGATTCAACCATTGCTAGACTGATCATGATACAAGAGGTGTCTGCACCCTGGGCTGTTGATACAATAGTCAGGAAAATTATTACATTGTTTGTTGAGGGAAAAAGAAATTCGATTTTCTCATGTGTACAGGGAAGGAAATGCTGTGGCAGATAGCCTAGCTAATTATGCCATTGATGAGGAGATTTCTGGCACTTTTGAGGAGTTCCACCAGCTGCCTGCACAAGCTAGAAAGCTTCTCAATGTTGATAAAGCTCAGATTCCTTCGTTTAGAGTCAGAGTCCATCCATGGAGATTCTAGTCTTGATCCTCAAGTGTGTGTACCTGCAAATAGAAGAAGATGAACAGGTGGTTAGTCTGATTCACATTCAAAAGTTAGGGCCCTATTTAAACAAAGTATATATACACTGTAGATGATCTATAGGAAATAATAACACCCGTAATTGTCCCTGAGCCATTTCCCATCCGAAAGCTTATTCAATTACCTCTCTATACGAGCTAGGGTGGGGCTGGGTTTGGCGCGGGTGAGGGAAAGAACACACTGTTTCTATTTCCAATTACGCTATACTCGACGTATATGCTGCAATGATAACTCTGCTAACTGTATTATTTAAGAAAGTTTATTTATGGACTCTACCGGGGGTTAATTATATCTTTATGATTTGGCTTTTCGGTTTCTACAATATTTTGGAAATCATCTATTTCTATTTCATTATTATAAACCACTATACTGGTATATTTACCTATCTTTATCTTTTCTATTTATCCATCCGTAGATATATTAACTTATCCGTCTTAAAAACCTTTATAATAGAATTTCTTAAGTTATGTTTTTTTATGCCCTTTATACTATATATTCTCAAGAATGGTAATATATATAACTTAGATACTCTATACATAGAACTAACTAACCGCGTTGATCTTCTAGATTTTCTTAGAAACCCTGAGGTTATAGAAGTGAAAAATCAATCCGATTTGATCGAAGATGTTAAAGATATCAGGGGTCTAGTTATAGATGGTAACGCTGATGATTCAGGGGGTGCCGATGTTTCAGGTGATGCTGATGATTCTGACAAGAAGGGGTGGAGACCCGAACTGGCGGACTGTTTGATCCTCATTACTTGTGGGTTTATCTTAATAGGATATTTTTCTACTGACTAATGATTATTCATCATTTACTTAAACAACGTTTTTTCTTCGCTAAATGTCGTATAATAGAATAGAAAATCCCCGCTTGCCTTGAATTGTCCCTCCGCCATTAGCTCTACTAGTACTAGCTACCGGGGTTGGCGCGGGTGAGCGTTGGTAAAACACTGTTTTCTGGGGGTCCTGTATCCTACGCGCGATTTTTGAGAAAATCGCTGCTATGATTCCGAAGAGTATAGACTGGTATCGCCTATTCCTTGTATTAAAAGATATCGAGGAGTTGGATGGCGACGCCCTTTGTAAGCGGTTCGATAAACTGAGTCTTGAAGATAGTGAAAATGCTGGTAGTGGGGGCTCTCAGGCCAGCAGTCCGCCTTCTCTGTCTCGTGCTTTGCAAATATTTCATCCGTGGTGGGAAGAGATAATCCAGGGTATGAAGAATGGTGTGAGCTTTGAAGATATTCTACCGGACTCTTGCAAGAATATAGGGCAATCTAGTATGGCTTTTGCATTTAGCTTTCTGCCTGGGCAATCAAAATTTCTACTAAAGGAGTTAGAATATTCTACCGATCATTTAGAGAAGCTTACTATATTCAGCAATAAGCTCGGATTATCATACATTACAAGTAAAATCTCACCCGATATTTTATTCCCATCCTCCAGTATAGGGGCCGGCATTCGTGGTTTAGTGAACGAGTCTGTGAATGTTGAAAAGGTTTTAACAGATGTTGTAACATGTGGGCCGGGCTATTTTGGACGTTACTTGACCCTTATTATGACAGGGGTGGGTTGTGTTGTTTGGTATAAGGTTGACCATAGCTCTATGCCCGATCCATCCATTTTTGGCCCTTTATTTAACTACGAATGCTTTTTCGAGCAAGACTACCGGGCTCCTGGTTTCAGAGTTGTGAAATTTCTCGAAACTGGGGATGTGGCGCAGCCTGTGAGCCATGCTATTAATGAAAAGCCCTTGTGTTGTGTGAATTAACAATTCCGGGTAGTGGACCTCTGCTTAAGGCCGTAGGATTAGGCATTATGATGTCCTTCGTTTTAGCGGCCGGTATCGTGCCTTCCGAAATGGGGTGGGTTTCTTCATAGTTGTAGGTTAGGATTAAGAGTCATGCGCTTTTAAGTAGCTGTAAAAAGGCGAGGCCACCCCCCGATTCTTCAAAAAACCGGGTGAGGTGGGTTGACAGATGAGGGTTAGAGGGATCTGTCTTTTCTTTTCTTTCTACTTAGAAAGATATATATCCTATTAGATACCTTTAGAAATTAGGATCTTTTAGCGAGACTTTCATGGATTAAGGTTTTTACCTATAGCGCAGATTTTTCATTAGAAATAGGGATATTCTATTGTTAATCCGGCAATCCCTTGATAAGACAACTTAAGTATTGAGTGTTGGAGCCCCCGTACATCAGAGTGTACTGAAGTTTTAGCCGATGGTGCCTTGAATATATGTCAACAAAGATGTCTAAAAAAAAAGATATGAGGATCCTTTAAGGAGTGGTTGTGATTCCCGGGCTGGGGGTATCACGAACGAACTATAGCGCAACCTAAATCCAGTTGTGGAAAATCGTTGCTCTGAAACGCTAACCATGCTTTTTCTTCTTCTTCTTCTTCGGGGGATGGATGTATAGAGTAGGTGCCTGACGCGGCTCCTGGGTTTGAATAGTATATTTATTAGGATCATCCGAGTTTTGACTCTTACCATCCTTATCTTTGTTGATACTAGCTATTATAGACTTTCCATTCTCAACCTCTTTTTTAAGAGAGCTATTTTGATATTCCAGTACTCTTTTATCTTGTCCTGCGCAGTCTTTCACATTGAAAGGTTTTGTATCAACCCAAGCATTATTATTATCATAGACCGCTACCCTCTTGTTATTAGTAGGGGTTCCTAAGTTTACATTAATATGCCTTTCACCGACGTCCAGTGTCTTCCAATTAACATAGAATAGGGGTTCCACAACGGCCTGCGTGGTGCGATTTAGATTTTCGTATTGTTTTTTATACCACTCTGGAGTTACAAGGGATTTAGCCAACCCCTTATGTTTAATGACATCCTCGTGGCCCTCTTTAAAAAGACTATAACTCTTTGCTGCTAAACAGATACCCTCATAGGATGCATACTCAAGTTTAAACTTCCCTAACTCAGTGGAAGAGATATCTTCATCTGGAAGTAGGCCATTAAGAAGGACGGAGTCGGTATCGGTGTAGTGACAATCATCTCTGGAAATGTAAGGATACATATGGATACGAGCGCATGCTGTGATAGCCGCAGCCAGCTGAACAGCAGATATCTTTGGGGGGTTCCGCTCAATATCTGGACCCCGCTCCGTATTAGTCTTATAGGTGATAATATAGTATTCATCGCTAAACTTCTCAGCATCGATAAAACCACCAGTTCGAATTAATTCCGCATATCTTTTCTAATTGCAGACCTCTGTCAGCGAGGTTTCAGGGTTGATACCAAATCGACCGTAGAGTGAATTCATAAGGATCTTGTAGACAAATGCCAGGGATTCATTCCCATCTTTCTTAGCCTTTATCCTGTTTTCCGAGAGAGTGGTAACAAAATCCCCGAACGGGGTGCAGGGGGTCATCTTTTGAAACATGTAGCCGCAAAGAGGGGTCACCTGGTAGCCTATGCTTTTAGCGTATTTGAATTCTTCACTGTAAAATGCACTAACAATACCTGGCAATCTTTAGGGGATAATAGACAGAGATGGAGGGTATATATATGCTATGACGTGTATTGCACCTTCACCTGTTGGGAAGATTCGTTTTTTTTTAGAACCCCTATATGGTAAGAAAGGTCTTTTTATATCATGGGGGGCCACAACATAGGCCTCAATAAAACCAAACATGCTGTCTAAATCCATATCTTCACAATTATCCCGCCAGACAGGCTCGCCCCCCGGCATTGGAAAGTTTTTCATAACATAGGGGTATAATGAGTTAACATCATAGTAATATAGTTCTTTGCCTATAGGTATGTATGTATCGCTATGGCCTCCGTAGTACCCGCGGCGAATGAATGTATCTTCATTCCTATCGGGGATATAGATAGGCCATTTATTTTGATCGTAATAGAGACTGCGAAAAATATCGAGAGCTAAAGATGATAGGGTCCTTTTTTTCACTATATCAATCTGAAACTGTGAATAATAGATATCTTGAGCTGTATGCATAACACCCCCTAATAAAAGGATATCCTGTTTCATATACTCCAACAATTCATCCCTCTGATGGATCAGATTAGACTCATTCACATTATTATGCTGTATGAAACCTTTACTCCCTAATTGGGGACAGAGATTTTGAGCTAAGTCATCGAGCCGGCCGGGTAAAAGCTTGAGGGAATCCCTTAGACGTAATAGCAATTTCTTACCGCTATAGATAACTAGCTCATATATCTGATGGTCCTTCATAAGGGGCTTAAAGGTGTATTTGGTACCACCACTAGCGAAATATTTCCAAAATAGATAACCATCAAATCGCGATAAGTTGTGGAAGTAGATGGTATGAATTGAAGGATCTTTGCGAACTACGACAGCTAAACGATCGATAAAGTCGGTCAGCATCTTATAGCTCCTTTTACGGAAAGTATCATATAGATAAACCGGATTGTCTTCACTGAAATACGTTTCAATACTACCAACCTTCTCTTTAGACGGGGCATCACCGGGTTCTACCACTAAAAACCCCACGGCATATGGCATGTGGACTTTCTCTATCTGATCAGTATCGGACTCTACCAGAACGGTTTCAGTATCAGCTACAATGAAAGACCTCCTTTCCTTGCAATTAGATTTGAGGCTTGTGATATGCTTAAGGTACTTACGTTTACGATTATCTATCTTCCTCGCAGCTATACGATCATACGCCCCATCGCTTTCCATGCTTTCAGCGATCAGGTGAGCTATCTGCGCTTCAGAGATATTCATCTCTACACTAGATAGATTATTATCATAATAGATTCGAATGAATATGTCAGTTAGAACTGCATCGCCGTAAGCCTCAGCCTTCACCCTAACATATTCATCCACTATATCTCTGACAGGCTGGCTTTCTCCAAGGGAAGTTTTGTCCTGTCCGCTAGGACTGAGCTATTCGTTTCACTAACGCACACCTTTCGGTGCTTGTTCACTCATTTATTCCGTTCGTTGGGGAATTCTCACTCCTATTTTGTTTAGAAGGTGATCATTCCTATCAGAAAGAAGATCAGGTGTGCGATAACTATACTAGCTTTGTGGCGTCTTTCATCAAAGAAAGGACTCTTTTCACTACGTTCAACTCCTTCACTACGTATCTAAGTTCGAGTGAAACGACTATGTCTTTTCAAAAGCTACGTTCGTTCAACTCCTTCGGTGTCGGTTTTAAAGATAGGATAGCGAGGCATGGAAGCTTTCTGCTATGCTTATGCTATTATAGGATATAGGAGAGTGACTGTAAACACACAACTTCGACCCTCTTGGCTGTAGTTTTAGCTTGTATATGTGAGAAATTCACAAGAAAAAAACGAGATTTCAAAAAGAATTCAAATCAACAATTTTTCTGCACAAAACAGGGAAAGAGAATGAACTAGAACAAAGCGGATTTTTTTCATTAATAGCCGTTACATGGGAATACATCAAATAGGAAGCTTACACACACATAGACCAGCCACACAACTAAACACAACATTACAAAGTGAACAACGGAAGCATTGAAGACTACTAGTGATACATGCAAACACAACAAAGACACAACGCATAGGAGTAGATCTCCACCAAACAAAGAAAAAGAAGAAACACACTACTTTGCGTCTACAGACACTTATTTAAACCTTAGAAAACTCAAAAGAGTCGACGGACTCTTCTATTCTACTCTCCCAGGCGACCGAGTGCTCCATGAACAATGAGCGTTTGCTGCTCCGCCCGCAGCGCTTGCTGCCTCTCCTCCAAACCCTCTATGCGCTCTCTGGTAGCGCGAATGCGCGCTTCTTTCCTTGCAGGATCCATTGTTCTAACACTTCTCAAAAAAGAGTTTAGCACTCTATGGTGCTGTTGAATTTCATTTTGGAGTTGCCCCATTTCGGCAGCAATTGCAGAAAGCCTGTTTGCAGCATCCATAGCTATACGTGCTATTACTCAATTTCTTTGGTTTGAATTTGATGAAGAAGACACTTATCGAGCCTCCATTTATAGAGTGGTAGAGTAATATCGCCATGCAGTACGAATTGCATGGCTGGCACAATTCTGACTACTATAACCACGCTGCCTGTATGAACAAACTAACTTTGCAGAACCGTTTCACCTAATCGATCGTGGTGAAGTCAGCAATGGATTCGGCGGATCATCCACGTCACGAATTGGATGGCAGGCACAATTCTGACTAGTTCTCCGCACTACTTTTCTGTGAGTGAAGACTATCATGCCTGTTTAATGAGCAAACTAACTACCTTGTGAACACCCTCAGAATCACATCACACTGCCTGTGTGAACAACCTAACTCACTTTGCATAACCAGCTTCAATAGTTACGCCTAATCAATCACTGTTAGGATAAGCGAAATCGAAGAGGTTAGTTAGAAGGTAAGGATAGCATGATTAACGAGTTGCGGGTCTTTTGGATCAACAGCTACTTGGGTAGAGACCGCTGAACATCATTTGGGCAGGTCAACTACGTACCTTTCAGTAGAGTGGCTTCCGCTCCTAGGTTGAGTTGTACGCCTACATAACTTACCTCCCAGATAAAGGAAGGAAAGTCTCAGATCTATGTAGTTCTCGACCCCTTTTTTTTACACGGTTCCTGTACTCTTGTTGACTGAAGTAAAGTAATCCGGTGGACGGGACCCTTTTATTTTCCCACACTTCAGAATAGTAGAAAGGAGTGTAAGATTGGTATTGGATGTATCGTTAGGCTGTGCCGAGCTCCGTTTTTTTTAGTGCAGGATTATAGGGAGGTTATATTAGCCTCCCAAGGTATTTACTGCCTGAATAAGTAATAGGTAGGTATGACTCTCAACACCTAACTGGGATAAATTAGTATACATTTCCGCTAGTAACTGTACATTATCTCCAGGAACAAGAAACTCAATAACATCATAGCCATCTTTGCCAGGTGGCAATATCACATTATTTTATTCAAATAGCGGGGTGACTACCCGTTGTAATTGTTATCAGAGACTGACGCATCCACCCGTTCCTGCAAGGTTTCTGGGGTTAATGAGCGCAGCCTGGCGACGCGCCAGGTGGCAATAATCAAAATAAACGCGGGTAAGGCAAGAACGGAAATTAGCTCTATATTAGCTCTATTAAGTAGTTCAATGCTTGATCTGCCATTGTTAGAAAACCTTATCTCTATCTTTCAGCAACTGAACGGGAATGAGTTGTTCGTTGAACTCTTCTTGAACTATTCGTTGTTCGTGTAACAATGTTACACTTCACATAGGTAACATAGTTACACGAACAACTCATTTTCAACTATGCTACAGAAATGAGTAACAACGAATAGTGTAACATAGTTCAACTCGAAGAGGATCAAAGCATTCTTATAAATGGATTTCCATATTGCTGATCTCCACTCAAAGATAGAAAGATAGAACCAAAGGATGGAACGAAATGAGCCTATAATGGCTAGTGAGTGGTATAAGCAGTTTCGCCCGGTGCAGCTAACGAACAAAGGTCCTGTTGGCAGAACACAGAGACCCGGTCAAGCCATTGGGAAGAGAGCTCCTGACCACCTGACTCAGCAGAAGAGAAGGGATGGTTTCCTGGCCGGATGTATCTTTCGGCCTAGGATCTTGTGGCAGATGACCCTATCTTATAAAGCAACTTGGAAACCAAGTCCTTGAATAAATATTCATAAAATTCTTCATATAATTCATATAGAAGCAGGTATTAGCTTGGGCTGCAAGCGATGTACTAGCTTATAATTCCAATCGACAAATCCAACGGAAGGCCAGTCATTCCCCTTTCAAATGAAAAGAGAATGGATGTCTTATTGAGAGTGATTACGGAAGAACCTTTTCATAGAGGAGAGCGATAGGCCGGTTTGAAGAGCAAGCTTGAAAATAAATGGAGAGGTCATTCATTCATAGCAGAAAAAGCGCTCACTCACTCGTATCTGAAAAGGCAGGCGGGGGGCTCTCTATCCTGAAGATAATATTTTTTTCATTCTGAAAAGCCTTCTTTCATAGATAATCAGTAGTATTCCTCTCGCTAGCTATTCTGAGTAAGAGGGGGAGGACTTGATGTGACTACTATTAGACCTCCAACCCCGAGAGACTCTACAATCATTATGAGCGGATAACCCTTTCCCTTCCCTTCTATAGAGAGGTTGCCCCTTTCTCCCCGGGTAGTTCACTCACTCCCAGTGCCTACCATTTCTATATACTTTATAAAAAAGAGAGGTAGAGCTAGGAGCTCAATATTGGAAGAGCGCCCCCTCTTTTCTTCGGGAAATCGAGTTAGCTGGGCTGGTTCCCTGTCCCCGATATGTAACGAAAAGATTGATTGGTTTACCGCATTCATTCATGAAAGCCACTTGACTGTAAGGAAAGGGGTTCGACTCAATATTCTTGAAGGAATCCTTTAGCTACTAATCTAGCCTTGTATCTATCTACCGAGCCATCTGCTTTATGCTTGATCTTGTAAATCCACTTGCAGCCAATGGCTTCTTTCCCTGCAGGCAATGAGACTAAGTCTTATTATTTTTTTCCTGGGCATTGATTTCTTCCTGTATAGCATCTCTCCAGCAAGAATGATTGGAGGCTTCAGCAAATGATTCGGGTTCATGAGAAGATTGAACTGAGATGAGGTAAGCTCGATCTTTTGTTTTGGGGAAAACGATTCATAAGCCTTCAACAGGATAAGAAACGTCGAGAGGATCGACGAAGCTGAGAGCGGGATCCATAATTTTTGGAAGCGACTGGAAGGGAAGCAACTGGGCTAGACTGCTGATCTTCTGGAGTAGCCTGACCCTGGGAAAGAGGCTGTAATCGCCGCCGAGAATAAACATGCTGTGCCGGGTGACAGGAATCCTCTGAGGTCAGCTGAACAGGCTGACAGTCGGCAGAAAATGCTGAGCAAAGCTGCTGGCCTGAAGAGTGAGGCTAATCCGTAACATCAACTGCAGAAGAATGAGGTTCGAGTTGATGAACAGGAGAAGGCCGCAATACATCTCCATCATCATTAGCCCCCGGGGCTGATTAATTAGGTTAAGGCAAGTATGAGTTCAACCCTTTTCTCATCGGGCCAGGATCGATAGCCGTTCGACCCTCTTGGATTTCACGTCATAGCATATATATACCCGGACTGAGCATATCCAAGAAAGACACAAGTGGTTGCCTTGGGGACAATTTTTCTCTTAACTGCGCAGGAATATGAACAAAACACGTGCATCCAAACACTCGCAAATGCCTATTATAGTACTGCCCCAGTAAGAAGTTCGTGAGGTGCCGCTGCAGCTTGGATTATCGTAGAATAAGAGGAGCCGTCTTAGGAAATGACTTAACTTAAAAGACAGATGCCGCCGCTGCGAGGCGAGGGAGCAACTTGTCTGGTCTTGCGGTGCACTCATTCCCGTTACGAGAATGAAATGACGCCCCAGCTTGACTCGAGACCAAGACTCCTTACAACTCGCACCAATAGCGGCACTGAGCGGCCGGAGATTGATTGAAAAGGCAGGCCCAGCCGACCCTCTCCCCCCCTAACCGCCTATCTACTCGTGTTCGTAGCTCGATCGGAGGTCAAGACTGTGGTCCGGCGGAAAAACAGAAGTCGTCCGTATCAAGTGATACGTGAATTGCTCAGTAGTGCTTCGCCACTACCCTAGCTGGCGGAAATAGCTTAATGGTAGAGCATAGCCTTGCCAAGGCTGAGGTTGAGGGTTCAAGTCCCTCCTTCCGCTCCTGGCTTCGTCGTTTAGTGGTAACAAGTGGAGTGCATAAGCCACTTTAGAGATAGGGGCGAGCAGCAAGCAGCCCCTTGTATAGGGTTCCAAACCTATCTGACTCCTAAGAAGTTGCTGGCTTTTCATCAGCCGTTGCGCGCTAGCGCGCTAGCCTTTTCCCAACCTATACAAGGGGCTGCTAGTTGTAGCGCGCAGTGTACTAGTGAATAGGAAAAGCGAATTGAGATTACTAATGACGGATGGAGGTTGAGGGTAGAACATGTTCGGTGCCTCGCCCTTGTCTCCTTCGCCGTAGACTGAAAATGATGGGAATCCTATCGAGAAAGAAGAGGCATAAGCATCGCCTCTCGATCCAATCCATCTTCCCTGGCCTCCCCAACACACTCTTGATACGAAAGAAACCTCCCGCCATAGAGAAGAGATCGAAAGTCTGGGTCCCCTCGATCACCCTCCCTCTCCCTGTAGGTCGAGCTGAATTACATCCTCCCTCTCACCTGAACTGGTCGAGAGAGATGAACCCGCACCACATTTTTTCGAATCGAAAGCCCCAACTAGAGATGGAATTCCAGAACCTAAACAACTCAATTGAGAGCTCCGTGACTGGTTCAAGGGAAGGTCAACCAATGATTGAGAGGCCATTCCCTCCCTATCCGTCTCTTGATCCCTCATTCCACTAATCCGTTGTTACTGATTCATTCAAGGCATAGACTCTCCATTTCTTTGTCTTATTAGCGCAGGTGTTCGTCAACGATGAAAGCCGCTGAACTTCAGACTCGAGTGGAGAAAGAGGGCTAGGCCCCCGGAGGGCTTTCAGGGACTGGGGAAGACGGGTGGATTATAGAGCTAGGGTAGGGGCAAATCGAAGGCCCATCGGGATTGGGCATGGACGAGCCTCGACTGGGCCAGCATTGATGAAAAAAGAAAAACTTCCCCCATCGCATCATTAACCGGTGTAGGATTCAAGATCAGGTCCAGGATTCGAGTCAAATCGACCTTCCCTCTCATCTCAGGGTGAGGCAAGGAATTGTTTCAAATGTTCGTTGTTCAATATCTCGGCTGCTCAAGAAGTTTGACTAGTTGCTCCTCCGACCCGGAGTGGATTCTAGGGGAAGGGCAGAGCCTCACCTTGCAGTAGGAAGGTGTTCGTTGTTGGGACGGGTTCAAACTGGACTGAAGGGAGGAGGAAAAAAAAGAGTCCTCTCTTCCTGGTCCTATCGAACCAGACACTGAATACCTGGGGATGGCTAGGGCTTTCGAATCAAAGCATGGGCATCTGCTATTAAGAGGGAGCAGTAGATCGTCGATTGAAGAGCCAGGTCAGTCAACTTCTATTGGGACTTCTATTGATTATTAATTCGACTCTAGGGACTCCTAGCAGCAAACTTGTCTAAAAAAAGGGGCCCCCATAGAGAGGCAGGAGATGCAGGAGCCGCCAGCCGGATCGACCAACAAATGATAGGCCAGAGAGATGGGCTCATTCGACTAATCAGTGATCCCTGGGCCTACCTAACACAGATGTCCCTGAAATAGGGGATTGGTTGATCGGAAAGCTCAGGCAGGAGTAGGACATTCCATACAAATCTTTCTGATCCGCTAGCTGGTGGTCCTCTCCTTAGAGTCAAGTGGCTTTCAGCTCCTCTCAAATCCCATTTTTTCATCGACAGGTAGGGTGAATTCTAAGGTTCCTTATTCCGGTTGTAAAGCGGAAGAAGAGGGAGAATGGGCACAGCCCCACTAGCAGCCCGCGTTTCCGACCCGAAAGGAATGGAAAATGAAAGAAGAATCTGTGTGCACTATCTATGGAGTGGAGTGACTATCCTTAATCTCCTCTTCCCTATCTCCCCCTTTTATGACTTCGGCTATTACCGGCTGGCAAGGCTTGGCCCAACATTGGATTTGTTTGAAAACTACCAAGGTTTTTTGCCCAAACTAATTTCCTTTTTTTTGGAAAGGAAGGAATGCAGGGAAGAAGTCTTTCCTTTCCACTGGTTCTTGAAAGCTATCAATCCCCGCTTCTCCCTCTCGCATCGGTTCTGCATCAGATGATGAGCCCATGCGAAAACTTTCTCTTTTATTGGCGCCCGATAGGTAGGCTATTAGATTGAGTCGAAAGCCTACCTACGCATAAAGGTTCCGATTCGAGCGAGAGCCCAAACGGGTGAGGCGAGAAGATCTTGATCGAAAGCTCCACTGTTCTGAATAGTGAGAAAGAATGAAATTCGATCAAATCGATCGAGAATATCATCATCTGTTAGGTGGGCCAACCGACCGACCGAGTTGGGCTGGGCGTCCATGTCACAGAACCTTTCTCTAGCCAAGAATCCCATTATTGATCGAATCGGGGCGGATCCAATTCATTGGCAAATGAAAAATCTATCGTTTTAACACTCAGAAAAAAAACCTAGAAAAGAGGAAGAGTCACTAAGACAAGAGAGCTATAGGTAAGCAAGCAAGAAGGATAGGTGCAAAAAAAAAGGCGAGGCAAGTGGCCCAAGGGCCCCTTTCCTTACAGTCAAGTGGCTCTCCATCTCTAGGAAGATTGTGTCCAGGATCTGGTAATCTAAGCCTTGCTTCTTCTGGTCGGCTCGTATTAGCCTGTGCTTTATTACAGGTAGTCATTCCCCCGTTCCTTTAGTCTTTTCAAGGGTACTTTTTTCTTAAGTCGCGGTCATGTCTTGCCCCCCCAGTATAGTGACCGCTTCCATGTTTTCCCCGAATTTCATCAGTTCCAGGCTCAAGTGCCTGTTCATCCATCTTCATTCCAAACAAAGGCGAACATCTCCATTGAGTGACTGTAACTGCTATGGTTTACAGTCAATAGTTCTTAACCAACCCTTTCTTTTTTGAATTATTAATGTTTATTAATTAATTCATTATTATATTATGTCTTTCTTTCTGAAGGGCTTGCGGTTTATTACACCAAAGGCTTTCAGTGAACTATTGAAGCTATCGAGAGAGTACCAAATGCTGACGGTGACGAAGGTTACCGACTTTCGGTGGACGCGGAGCCAACGAGTTCGGTCGAACAGCGTAACGAGTCTAAGGTTACAGAAGCCTTCGCCAACTTTGATAGGCATAGCATTGCAAGCAAATAGAGCAGAGAGCTTACCCTTTCTTTCTATTAGAGTCGCGAGCTTGTTGTAGTCGGTCCTAAGGGGAGAACCTTGCTGCTTACTTGCTATATCCCCGCGTCCTTGCACGGCTCGGCTCGTTCTTCGAGCCCTGCTTCTCCCTTCCCCCTCTCCCCGTTCCTACCGTCCAAAACAGGCCTATGGAGTATAGCCAAGTGGTAAGGCATCGGTTTTTGGTACCGGCATGCAAAGGTTCGAATCCTTTTACTCCAGATTATGAACACCCGATCGGATCTGTCAAGAACGAGCTGACGGCTACAGGGGAAGCAGCTGACTGCAGTCCCTGAGCCCGCAAGCCAAAAGTTTGACTTTCACCTACCTTTAGAAGAGAGAGAAGGGAAAGACAGATGGCAGAAAGAAATCCTTCCAACCGCGGAATTGAACACAAGACTGACTTCGGCCAGGTTCTTTTATCAATCTCCTGGCCCTTGCTTAACTCCTTGTTCCGTAAACCGGTCGCTGGTAGATCTGATCCGAACAGATCTTGTTGAATGAATTGATCCATTGTTGTATGCCCTACTTCTTAGTCAATTTTTTCCTACTCGGACCCGCCTACCTTCCTCTCCTTATCAGTCGAGTTACTTCATACCTTTGACTACTCCTGAGATATAGTGGAAAGATTTTTTTATGGTGGAGAGTGGGGAGTGAAAAGACCAATGCAGCAGAGAAGGACTGCATGAATCGGAATCCACTTATTAAGACAGACGACCGAGAAAGAAAGGCTCCGCGTTCGAACATTGGTTGATCTTAGCTTAGCGTGCTAGCCGCTGCTTCATTTCGTATAGTGATAACGCTTTCTCTTTCTTAGCGCTCCGCCCCCC